TTTTTTTGGAACTGCCATTTTAAAATCATTGTTATAGTTGGATGTGAAAGACATCTATTGTTCAAAACAAATTAGTATTTATTTTTCATTATCTATTTTTTCTAGAAATAATATTCTCTTTATAAAAAAGAAATATAGATATGTGAAAGATACGTGAAAATGGGATCAAAAATTACTCGAAATAACAAATTTTTGATTCCATAAAATATTCTAAAACCCAAAATTTTTGGTTTGGAACTCTTAGTTCTCGTTCTTTATCTCTCAAATTTATATCTTTAGAATCTGCTAGGTCATAGAAATCAAACTTAATGATTTAATAAAATCCCTCAAAGGATTGTAAACTTTTGCCTAATCTAATAAAAAACTTGAGTCTTTTTTTAGTCAAACTCGAGAAAGGAATACACCTAAATTCAATTTAAAAATTCGAATGAGATTACTAATAAATCTGTTAAAGGATACCTGGTTTGATAAAAAAATATCTCAATCGTTTTTTAGCCTTTCTCGATAAAAAAAGTTCATTTTAGATCTATAATATTCTAACGTTTACTAAGAAATCGTTTTGATTGAAATGGAAAACAATCAATCCCATAATGAATTAGTTAATGAGTTGAAAGAAACTAACTAAAATTAAAATCAAGAGTTTTTATTTCATTAGACCTATGACCTTAGTTAATCCTATAATTCATATCAGCATAAAGTACTCTTTTTAGTGTAATTTTTTATCCTTGCTCTGCTCTATGAATAGAAATTATTATTACGATAAATTCTCGTAATAATAATTTATATTTGCATTTTCCTGTTATAAGTATTCGTTTTTATATCTAACTTGGTTATCTCATTTGACCAATTGTAACTTCTTGTTTTGAATATTTGAACGATTTTGAAAAGACTCAGAATAAATACGAATCTAAAATTATTAAATAAGTTAGTGCATATCTTGATTTTTTATTGACCTTTTTTCGAACGAGGTAAGATCCGGTCAATCGGAAACAATTAATTAAGAATAAAAAACCTTTTTTTATGGAACAGACATATCAATATGCGTGGATAATACCTTTCCTTCCACTCCCAGTTCCTATGTTAATAGGGTTGGGACTTCTTCTTTTTCCGACGGCAACAAAAAGTCTTCGTCGTATGTGGTCTTTTCAGAGCATTTTATTGTTAAGTATAGTCATGATTTTTTCCATGAATCTGTCTATTCAGCAAATAAATAGCAGTTATGTCTATCAATATGTATGGTCTTGGATTATCAATAATGATTTTTCTTTAGAATTCGGATACTTGATCGACCCACTTACTTCTATTATGTCAATATTAATCACTACTGTTGGAATTATGGTTCTTATTTATAGTGATAATTATATGTCTCATGATCACGGATATTTGAGATTTTTTGCTTATATGAGTTTTTTCAGTACTTCCATGTTGGGATTAGTTACTAGTTCAAATTTGATACAAATTTATATTTTTTGGGAATTAGTTGGAATATGCTCGTATCTATTAATAGGATTTTGGTTCACACGACCTGTTGCAGCAAAGGCTTGTCAAAAGGCGTTTGTAACTAATCGTGTTGGCGATTTTGGTTTATTATTAGGCATTTTAGGGTTTTATTGGATAACGGGGAGTTTCGAATTTCGTGATTTATTCCAAATATTCAATAACTTGATTTATAATAATGAGGTCAATTTTTTATTTGTTACTTTGTGCGCTATTCTATTATTTGCCGGTGCGATTGCAAAATCTGCACAATTTCCCCTTCATGTATGGTTACCTGATGCAATGGAAGGGCCGACTCCTATTTCGGCCCTTATACATGCTGCTACGATGGTAGCAGCGGGAATTTTTCTTGTAGCTCGACTTATGCCTCTTTTCATAGTCATACCCCACATAATGAATTTTATCTCTTTGATAGGGATAATAACAGTTTTTTTAGGAGCTACTTTAGCTCTTGCTCAAAAAGACATTAAGAGGGGTTTAGCCTATTCCACAATGTCTCAATTGGGTTATATGATGTTAGCTCTAGGTATGGGGTCTTATCGCAGTGCTTTATTTCATTTGATTACTCATGCTTATTCCAAAGCATTATTGTTTTTAGGATCGGGATCCGTTATTCATTCAATGGAAACTCTTGTTGGATATTGTCCAAAAAAAAGTCAGAATATGGTGCTTATGGGAGGTTTAACAAAACATCTACCAATTACTAAAAATTCTTTTTTATTAGGTACACTTTCTCTTTGCGGTATTCCACCCCTTGCTTGTTTTTGGTCCAAAGATGAAATTCTTAATGATAGTTTGTTGTATTCACCTATTTTTGGAATAATAGCTTGGTCTACGGCGGGATTAACCGCATTTTATATGTGTCGGATCTATTTACTTACTTTTGAAGGACATTTAAACGTTCATTTTCAAAATTACAGTGGAAAAAGGAATACCCCCTTCTATTCACTATCTCTATGGGGTAAAGAAGGTTCGAAAATAAGTAACAAAAACTTTCGTTTGG